CGTCAAGTGTACCCATTCCGAATTTCATTCCAATCAAATGATCCGCAGCTGCTAATATATCTCGCGGTAACAAAAATGTATTGTGCTGAGGTATATCAAGATTAAGCCTCCGATTCATATTTTGTCGACCAATCCTTCCTAATTCACATCTTTGTTGAAAGAATTTCGTGTGTAATTCCTTACATAAGGATTCCGAAAATACAGGATCCCCGCCTACACAAGAAAATTGTTGATAAAACTCCAAAATGGCATTTTCTTTTGATCCAATTGTTTTTTTCTCTTTCTCATTCAGGAAAGACAAGAACATCTCAGGATAGCAAACATTCTCTAGAATTTCTCTTAGATTCGAACCCATAGCTGATGATAGAACTAGAATAGATATTTTCTGTTTCCTACTCACACGAGCCCATATCCTTGCTTTTCTATCAATCTCTAATTCTAACCTCCCCCCCCAATCTGATATTATCGTCCCGGTATAGACCGAAATTCCGTTATGGTCCAATTCTGACCGATAATAGATACCGGGACTTTGTAATATTTGATTGATCACAATTCTGTATATTCCATTTACTATAGAAGTTCCCAGGGAATTCATTAAAGGAATGTTTCCAATAAAAATGGTTTGTTTTTGCATATCCCTACTGCTTTTCCAAATTAATCCCGCGGATATATATAATTCAGAAGAATATGTGAGTAATTCATATACAGCATCTCGTTCTTTTATCAAAGGTTCTACCAAGTGATATGTTTCCACAAATAATTGAAATTCAATTTCTTGATCCGTATCGTCTTCAATTTTTGGAAATTTCGAAAGTTCTTCCGTTAAGCCCTGATCAATGAATCTACAAAATCCTTCAAATTGTATCTGATTAAAACCAGGTATTGTAGACATTCCCCCATTTCCATCCCCGAGCATTTTTGATTTCCTATTTATCGAAAAAATTCCAGTATTGACCCATTCTTCATCAAATCAGCGGGATTGATCTAGCAATGCTGGAATTTCTATTCTGTTTACTGAATCACATGAAATTTGGGAAGTAAATCCACATATGGAATGTATCAAATGCATCTGAACGGAGTAAAAAAGAGACTTCTTGGATACTCAAATTGGAAGTTGTAACAGATATGGAAAAGAATTGAGAAATGCTACTTAGACTTATGGGATTTTGTATAGAATCTCAAAAAAGTGATTCAATTTCTATCATTTTTATGATATTCCAATCGGGTTGGATACCAAAAAAAAGAAATGGAGTTAGGATTTGATCTGTTCGATGAGATAAAGACATAATAATAATCAAGGCTCTATTTTTGATGTTTTTTAGCACTTAATTGATGGATTCTAGCGTTCAATAAAGGATTCGCAGAAAAGAAAGATCTTTGACTAGAATACTTTTTTAGTAGAATACGATTGAAGTGCATAAGATAGCATAGTAAGAAGGCTTGTATTTAGTAAACATGTGTAAATAGTTATCTAGATACATATCTTTCCTCATTTATTACAGTTCCTTTGGGGACAGCCAATTTTGGATTTTCTAGTCAATGAAAACCGGAAGCACTACAATTTGCTCATAATTAGCTATCTATAGGCATCATATATAGATACCCGATTCGCTATTTGTAGAACAATTGAGGTTCTGGGGTTTACATAGACTTCTATTTGCTCTTATAATTGAATTTGGGAAGGATTTTTTGATTGAAAAGAATTCATACGGATTAGTTATGTATCAATTTCAATTTGATCTAATTAGGACTAGGAAAAGACAGACCATTTTCGATTCCAATCCAAGAATTGTTCATGAATTTACAAGCCCATTTAATAGTTAATGGTTCCAATTTATCCGGACTTTTGGCTATTGGGACTGAAAAACCACATTTTGTTTTTTCAATATATAGAGAAAATAGAAAAGAATCAAATAAAAGAATCAAATAAAAGAGAGGGAAAGTTTTTCTATATTTCTGTTTTGAGATACTATACATACAACGGAAGGAAGGGATGGGGCCAATGCAAAAAACGAAGAAAGTCTTTCGGACCGGGGATGAAGTCAAATGGGATTCAAGATGAAAGTACAATAAAAAAAGAAATTGAGTAGGCCCTCCACCCCAAGCAAAGGAGGAAGATTTTCATCTATTTCGTATCATTCTGGCGGCATGGCCGAGTGGTAAGGCGGGGGACTGCAAATCCTTTTTCCCCAGTTCAAATCCGGGTGTCGCCTGATTAACAAAAAACGCGGAATCCCTTCTTTTTTTGGTTTTGCTGATAGAACTCCCCGAATTTTCCTGAGCGGAAACAAACGGAAGAAAAAGATTCTTGCTACTTGCTTGATTCGAAACATATGGAAGCTCGGTTCTCTAAAGCGAAAGTGCTTGAAATCCTTGCCTCTAGGATTCAAGGAAAGATTCTAGTTATAGTAGTGCACGGGAATCGGTAAATCTTTATATGCGAGCCCTTGCACTACTAATGGAGTGTTTAAGTACTGGGTTTTGAATTCGATTGCATAGATTAGATTGCATAGTACGACATAAAATCGAATTTGTGGTTGTGGAAAGAGCTGAAGAGACTTTCTATACGGACTCGTGGGAGTCTTTTACTTCGATGGAAAATCGGCTTTTATAGCTCAAATGCGAAAATCAAAAAAATTCTTTCTTTTTATTTCAAAACGCCTAGTCAAGAATGGAATAAATGGAATAGAAAGCCCTCCGATTCTTTCACAGAGACAATACTTAGACAGCAAGGATACGATCCAAGGGGAAATAACGGTATGTCATAGATAATGATCTATCTTGCTTCTAGCTTTTTATATCTTTCAAGAAAGAATTCAGATTGAGGACAAGAAAAGAAAAGAAAGAATAGGTCTTATTAGTGCCACATCTTATTCTTACAACTTGCGAGGATTCCCTTGATACTTCCAAAGGTGTCACTGCCCATTTTGCTTAGGCTTAACGTTTTCCGATTCCACTAGAAAAATCATACCTTCTAAGAACTTTGTTAGAAGCGAATTTTTTGGATCCTTTCATCAACGGGCTCGGGTCAGAATACCCTTTTGACTCTGCGCCAGTGATTCCACTATTATTAGTGAGTGAACAATAATGGAATAAATTCTCTTCATAGAGATAGGGGACATAATTTACATGGATATAGTCAGTCTTGCTTGGGCTGCTTTAATGGTAGTCTTTACATTTTCCCTTTCACTGGTAGTATGGGGAAGGAGTGGGCTCTAGAGGTACTACTAATTTAATTGAGCAGAGGAATAAAACCGTATCGACTCTTTAGATCGTTTTGCAAAATCTTTTTACTTTTGATTTTTATGATTTCTATTTGATTTTTTTTCCCTCTTTCTCTTTGCTGGTCCAAGAGAAGGACAAGTTAGGAGATACATACCTTCTATGCTATGGGAAATAAGATATACATTGCGGTTGTTCATGGAGAGACTGCGCATAATAAGATCGTACCTCGGGCAAGCCACACATTGCCCACTTACTTTCTTTACTTTACCGCTTTTTTCTTCGTTTTTGTTTTGAAAAATGTTATTTATGCTTTATTCACTCATTTCATATCATGGATCACGAGTTCAAAAAGGTAGGTTTGACTCTTCCTTTTCAAAATCTGAAGCAATTCTCAGAGAACCTCTCGGCTCCGCTGTTAACTCTTCAATCAATTCCTTTTTCGGAATACTCAAAGAAAATCCAGCAATTTTCTTTTATCCGCACATATTTCCTCATTGATTTGATTCTTTCGATGAATGCCGGAATTCCTATTCAATAGAACTGAAATTAGAACCGTACTAGTAAGAATTGCCCTTCGGTTGATTATTTCAGATTGATTGGAATCAAGATAAATGAAATAGATGAAGCAAAGAAATCGAATTGAGATGATATAGAAATCCATATATGTATAGTAAGAAGAGGGATATTCTAGATTGATTAATAGATATCAATCCTGTAGTTTTATACAGTACAACTTGTTACATTACAATAAGAATAGCTAGTATGGCAGAAATCTATATTTCTTTCTGTCATACTAGCTGTCGGATCTCATAGAATACTATACCGCTGATTAGAGTCCGCCAATTTCATTTAAGACGCGAGATGAAAAGCCTTTATTTCTTCAATCGTTGACTAAGAAAACAAGTCAAGTTGGCTTCAAATTAATCACTTTGACTGACAGTTTTTACGTATATTATAAGTAAAAACGCAGTAGGAACTAGAATAAAAAGTGCAGTAGCAATAAATGCGAGAATATTTACTTCCATAATCTCTAATTTTTTTTTGTCAATAACTCGGGATTTAATCCCATCGAGATGATAAATCTTTCGCCTGCCAATTCAACGGGATGGATTACACCCCGATGATATGAAATCGGATCAATATCATGAATAACAATATCTATATCTGAGCTATCAAATCAACTCATCGTCGAGAATTGAATAGTATAACATAGGAAGATCTTTTATCCATACCGAATCAAAAATGGGATTCCTGATCCAATCCCTTTATTTGTCTTTTTTGATTTTGATTCTTTTGATTTCTCCCTCTTTTCCATTCTTGTTTTTTCTATAACCTATTGCCTTCCTTGTACAATTATTTGCTGCAGTAGCATTTGACCTACAAACAAAATCAAACAAAGAAATGAAATAGAAAATCAAAAAAGAAGTGAAGTTCAGTACTTTTTTTTTAATGATCTATTTTTTGTGGAAAAGAAAAAAAAAGAAAAATAATAGAATAATATCTAATATGAGAAAAAGAAGTCCAAGTCTAATATAATATAAGGTATAAAAAAATCGAATATTCCATGAAATTCACTAGGTTCGAGTTTGTTCTTTATTTTGGTGAAAGTACCCCTTCCTATTTTTGAACTTAAATAAAAAAGATTATTCAGTCCCCCTCTTCTATAAGAGAGGTTGTGGTCTTTATTTATTAATTAATATACCTTTCTTTGGATTAATAATGAATGGGACGCATATCTCAAAAGATACGTGTTCAATTTGAAGAGATAGATTGTTTCAAAGTCAAACTAGTAATTGAAGTGAAACAAACTCGGAACCAGAAAAGGATCTATTTGGAATCTTAAAAGTAAACGATTCTATCAAATGAATTCTGTTCAATTCATTTTTCATCGTACAAGAAATGAATTCTCGCCCCCGGTAAATAGAAATATATGGTATTCTATTCCACGTGTGTTATCGGCATCTTTTTGAATCCTAACTATGATGCTACCAATAATTGTCACAATCCCCATACGTCTCTCCCATTTGTTTGATGAGACATGTGAAACGAAAAAAAAAAAGTATGGGATTTGATTCCGTCGCGTCGGGACTGACGGGGCTCGAACCCGCAGCTTCCGCCTTGACAGGGCGGTGCTCTGACCAATTGAACTACAATCCCAGAGAAATAAAGAAGTATACATATTCCTATAATTGCATTTTAACCATTTCTATTTAGATTAGAATCGCCGCGTTGGAACAGAGGTTTGAGTGATATATTGATATCTCTATATATCTCGATTGATTGATCTCTCCACGCATCAATCATGGGAGGGTACTTACTTTAGTGAGAACGGCCTGGATTACTAGTACTCCTTTAGTTATTGCCAAATCCAGTAATAATCAATCATCAATCTTTCAATAAAAAAAAAATCTTTCAATAAAAAAAAGAGAAAAAAATCGTTTTTTTTTGACTCTTTATACTTAGAGATCCTGATATGAAATTAGAGTGTTAACAAAATCATAATTTGTGGTAACAAAGAAATAGAACGAATCAAATAAAGCGGGAGGGATATATGAAATTTTACTTTTTTTTTTTTTTTTTTTTCGTGTGTAGTTGGAATTTTGGAAGAACGTATGAAGAACAAATGGTCTATATCATTTCCTGGTGGATCCGCGAATTCTTGGGCCGAGCTGGATTTGAACCAGCGTAGACATATTGCCAACGAATTTACAGTCCGTCCCCATTAACCGCTCGGGCATCGACCCAGGAAGAATCAATTCGAAGCTTATTGAGAATCCACGATCAACCTCCTTTCGTTCGTAGTACCCTACCCCCAGGGGAATTTGAATCCCCGTCAACTCCTTGAAAGAGAGGTGTCCTGACCTCTAGACGATGGGGGCATACGTGCCCGGCGCTCTCATACTATGCTCATGGTATAGTATGAACATTTTTTTTTTTATTGTCAATATCGATTTTTCTATTCTATTAGAATATTAGTAGAGATTCAAATATGAAATAGTCAAGATATATATGCAAAAAATGGATCTATATTGATATATAATACATCTATATAGGTGGATTCTATCTGCATAGTAGTGACCTATTCACGAATTGAATGAAATTAAAGGGCCCTTTTAACTCAGTGGTAGAGTAACGCCATGGTAAGGCGTAAGTCATCGGTTCAAATCCGATAAGGGGCTTTTTGTTCATAAGACCTCACTTTATAGGTATTATTCAGATTTGAGGGGAAAATAAAGATGGATATTTTTCGTTTTTTTTACTAAAAAAAAGTAAGTAACTAACTGTATCATTATCATGGGTTAGAGTATACTCATTGTCGTTATAAAAGAGATTTTGATTTCGAAAATCAAGTGGAACACTTGTTTATTCTAATGAATAATGATAAGTCGTCTCTTGAATCGCCAACTATTCCTAAACTATTCCTATTTTCCATGATTCCAATCAATCAAATCTAGTCGAATCTAAAAATGAGAAATCAACAAAAAAAAAAAAACAAAAAGTAAGTAGACCTAGCCCATAGAATCATGACTATATCCACTATTCTGATATTCAAATTCGATAGAGATGAAATTGGAACGGTGGGCTTTTTTGATTTCATATTTTTTTTGACTCTGCAAGAATCTGTCGATATTTCCGGTTCCATTTTCTTGTTCCTGGGATATTTAAGAGGAGTAAATTGATAGACCTTTCCCTTGTTTACAGAAAGGGGTTTAGTTAAAGTTCCAAGAGTCTTTTTTTTTTTTTATCTTTCTTTGATTCCAGAACACAAGATCAATATAGATAAGATATATATCTATCAGATCATGACTTGATGTACCAACTATTTCCATATTGATATTCCATATTGATATAGTTGATATCGTTTTTCCGACAATGTGATGAGGGAGAATGGGTGCGAGAAAGAGACTTTCATTTAAAGTCTCCTATTATTTCATTTTGTATTGGTATTGAATTTACAAAAAAAAAGGAAATGGAATTCGACTTTTTTTCTGACAAATACAAAATGAAATAAATAGAAAAAGATTCAAATTGCATTTCTTGTTTTGAACCGTGAAAGAAATACTCTGAAGTTTTCTATTCATCTGAAGGAAAAGGAAATAGAACAAAAAAGACAATAAAAGAAACTGAAAGGGTAAAATAGAAAGTAATCAAATAGGATACTAGAATAGTTTAATCCAATAGAAATTAATACATCAAAATATTGATTTTATCAACTCAAGGACAAGATCAAAAAAGAAGATTAATTGATGAACCAAGAGGAATCAGCCGGGGGGT